TTTTTTCCCACCTTCAGAAGAAAAAATTCCCCTATCATTCGATTTTCTGAAAGGTAACTATCTTGGTTTCGTATATAAATTTATATAGAATCTTTGAAAAATACTTTCTTTCCTAAGAAAGAAAAACTTACTATCTTTGGGATCTGATCCTACACCGCTGCTCAAGACTTTAGTGGATCAACTCTATTACATAAGTGGATTCCTATTTTATCTCACATCACGAGATAAGTATATCTACCATCATGACATAAGTACGCAGTTATTATTGTATTGGCCCCAAATTTCGCCAATTGATCTTTACGGTGCTTCCCTTACCAATTAGATTCTTTTTTTATCCATAGAAAAAGTAGCTAGGTATATCTATTTATTTTCTTCATATTTCAACTTTTATGAATATAAAGTTTTTTTCTTTGCTACAGCTGATAAAAATCGTTGTTTTAGACGATGTATATGTAGAAAGCCTTTTTTTGTTTTTCTTTTTTTACTTCTATAGTGAAGATAGTCGCACGTAATGACAGATCACGGCCATATTATTAAAAGCTTGTGGTAAGAATGGATTTCGTTCTAGTGCTCGAAAATAATATTCCAAAGCTTTCGTATGTTCTCCATTACTTGTATGGATAAGACCTATATTATAGAGTATATAACTTCGATCATAAGGATCAATTTCTAGTCGCATAGCTTCATAATAATTCTGTAAAGCTTCTGCATAATTTCCTTCGGATTGAGCTGACATCCGTTACGGTCGCCATTCAATTAAAAGAATCTCCGTTCCAAAACCGTACGTGAGATTTTCACCTCATACGGCTCCTCCCTTATGTACATAAGGAGAATATACATGAAATCAAAAAGATGAAAATATTCTCATTATGGACTGAGCAGGGCTAGTGTTTTTACAAGAAATCTCTAGCCAACCTTCCTGCAAGAGATCTTTTCTTAATATCAAGGGTGTTGAGACTAGATAACTAGATAGAAATGAGAACTCGAGCAATTTCTTTGTTTTCAACGCCTCCTAATTTCCAGGAATTAGTCACTTCAAACAACCTTCGATGGTTATATTGGTATCCAAAGTACGAACGAGATGGATGTTTGTTGTCCCAACCATTCTTTTAGTCCCGAGCCCAATAAGGAAAGGGGTCATTTCTAACAAGGTTTTCGTGTTGTTGATTCCTAGGTGTAGTGCTTCTTCCCTTATGCTGTCCGTTGGTACTAGTGTAGTGGAGTAGGATTGCCCCATAATACAGAACCTCTAGATATAACCTTTCGCTCAATACTAGAATCTAAGATTGAAACATAGCATCTGAGGTTGCATTAATCGAGGATACACGACAGAAGGAATTGTTCTATTTCCAAACTTCACCTTCAACAAGCGTAGATTTATTTCAAAAATTTTTCCGAATCACATGTCTTTCTCGTAAGACCAAGAGAAAAAAAAGAATCAAATCACACCATCTCTGTAATAGGTAAATGCCTCCTTTTCTCCTGAAGTTGTCGGAATTATTTGCAATAAGATATTGGCTACAATTGAAAAGGTCTTATCAATAAAATTTCCATTTATCCGCGATCTAGGCATAGCTAGCAATCCATTTTATAATTCTTCTCATTCCCTCTCGGGGGAAAATGATCCCACAAAGAAAAGAATTGTACAGTACGAAATAACATAAAAATAGATTGATTTGAAAAAAAAAGATTATGGGCTTTTTATTCCAATTGTTCCTTTTTTATAGGAATCAATAAGAAAAGGTCCAACCCGGTTCGATTTCATCCTAATGTAGTAGTATACCAACGAAGCGAACTATTCCGATTTCGTTGAAGTTACAGATTCAAATAACTCGAGAAATTTGTATTGAATTATGATACAAAGAGGAAAAAATCATTCTATGATGAAAATAGAATAACCACCTCTTTTTTATGTTATGTACATAGCAGGTATACAATCCACTATACAAAATGTTTTATCAATCTAGAATAGAGGGGTGAGGGAAGGGGTTTGTTGTTGAGAATTCTAAAGTCGGAAAGAAATTTGAGAATTTGTAAGGTATGGAATCGTAGTCTATATAGAATTATGATAGAAAGGTATCCATTAACCCTAGTCTAAAAAATCTAGACCTATTAATCAGTTGATTCGTTCTAATTCATTGATTTAATGGATTCGAATCGAATTTCTAGTAGGAGTCGTTTTTGCAAACACAAACCCCTTTTCATTTTCAAAATTACAAATAAAAAAATTTCGTAAAAAAATAATTGTCTTGAGGCCTCGAAAGATCTTTCTTTACTTTGATGAAAAATTTTCTATTTTTATTTATAATATTTTGTAATATATAGTTCAAATATATAGTTAAAATGGATTGGTCATACTTATCCAATCCAATAATCTAGAATGAAATATGAAGAACTCACTATTCACTTGGTTTTTGATTCATAATCATTATGTAGGAGAGATGGCCGAGCGGTTCAAGGCGTAGCATTGGAACTGCTATGTAGGCTTTTGTTTACCGAG